GTGTCTCATTTTTTTCATCTACTATATCTAATTGAATGAGATTTCTCATGGATCTATCCCTTTTTTTTTTCTCGAGTTAACCAAAACAAAAGAGGTTATGAGTTTCAAACTTTAGTTTTGCTTAATAATTTAATAAGTAATAAGTTTTATCTTTTCTCCCACCTTCATAAAACATAGGCATTTCCACTATCATTAGAATTTTCTGAAAGGTAACTATCTCGGTTTCATATATAAATTTATATAGAATCCTTGAAAAAGACTTTCCTTTATAAGAAGGAAAAGACTTACTATCTTTGGGATCTGATGCTACACCGCTGCTCAATACCTTAGGGGATCAACTCTATTACATAAGTTGATTCCTAACTTTTATCTCATATCATGACAATAAATAAGCAGTTCTTTATTGTATCGGCTCAAAACCTCGCGAATTGATCTTTACGATGCTTCCTCTATCAATTAGATCCTTTATCCATAGAATAAAGTATCTAGGCATACCTATTTCTTCCTATTCATATTTCGACTTCTATGACGTTTATTTCTTTGCTACAGCTGATAAAAATCGTTGTTTTGAACGATACATATGTAGAAAGCCTATTTTTTTATAGTATTTTTTAATGGATTTGCTCTTTCTTTCCCTTTTTATTTCTATAGTGGAGATAGTCGCACGTAATGACAGATCACGGCCATATTATTAAAAGCTTGTGGTAAGAATGGATTCCGCTCTAGTGCACAAAAATAATATTCCAAAGCTTTCGTATGTTCTCTGTTCCTTGTGTGGATAAGGCCTATGTTATAGAGTATATAACTTCGATCATAGGGATCAATTTCTAGTCGCATAGCTTCATAATAATTCTGTAAAGCTTCAGCATAATTTCCTTCGGATTGAGCCGACATCCGTTACGGTCGTCCAAAGAATCTCCGTTTCAGAACCATACATGAGATTTTCATCTCATACGGCTCCTCTTTATGTGCATAATGAAAATAATACATAGAATCAAAAAAAGATTGAAATATTCTCATTATAAACTGAGCAGGGCTAGTGTTTTTACAAAAAATCTCTAGCCAACCTTCTTCTAAAAGATTTTTCCTTAACATCAAGTATGTTGTTACTAGATAAAAAGGGGTGACTTCAACAATTTCTTTGTCTTAAACGCCTCTTAATTTTCAGGAATTAGTCACTTCAACAGTCTTCGATGGTTATACGGGTATCCAAAACACGAACGAGATGGATGTTTGTTGTCCCAAACATTCTTGTTAGTCCCAATCCTGATAAGGAAAAGGGAGAATTTATAACAAAGTTTTAGTATTGTTGATTTCTAGGAGTAGTGCCTCTTCCTCTATGCCTCCTATTGGTACTGGCACAGTAGGTTTGACCTAACCCTATAGGTGTAACCTTTCGTTCAATACTTTAGAATCAACAATTAAAGTATTTAAGGCTGCATTAATAGGGGATACACGACAGAAGGACTTGTTTTATTTACAACAGAAGGATAAAAGGACTCTGTAATAGGCGAATGCCTCTTTTTCTCCTGAAGTTGTTGGAATTATTCGTAATAAGATATTGGCTACAATTGAAAAGGTCTTATCAATAAAATTTCCATTTATTGATATATGAAGAAATCCATTATATAATTTCTTTTAATTACCTTTTCATGAGAAAAGAATCCCACAAACAAAGGAATTTTACAGTACGAAATAACATAAAAACAGACTCATTAAAAAAGATAATTTTCTATTCAAATTGTTTCTTTTTGATGGGAATCGCTAAAAAATAAGAAATATTTGAATCCAATTAGATTTCATCCATATAGTAGTATAAGAATGAAGGGAACTATTCCAATTTCATCAAGAAGAATCAAAGAATTTATCCTACAGATTAGGATAATTCGAGAAATTTTGATTGAATTAAATTCTGTATGACCAAAGAGGAAAAAGAATCGAATAATCATTCTATGATGGATGAAAATAGAATAACTATACGTTTTGTGTTGTGTGTATAATGGGTATACGCTATAGAATCAAATATCAAAATTCCTGGGACGTTTTGGAATAAACCTATGGGGTAATAAGTTGGGGTAAGGGGTTCTTGTTGAAAGATCTAAAACGGGAAAGGAAAGTCATTTTCGAATTTTTATGAAAATAGAATAATAGTCTAATAATAGTCTAAACTAAATAGAATCAATGATCTAAAGATATCCATTAAACATAGTCTAAAAAAATGGATCAATCGGTGGATTCGTTCCAATTCATTTATTTAACCCGATATAAATATTAGATATTAGAAAGGGTCGTGAATGCCGTCTTGGCAAACATGAATAGATATATATCTTTATTTATTGTTTTGTTTTTAACAGAACAGTTTTTCACAAAAAAAAAAAAATGATTCTTATCCCCCAGCTTTGAAAGAAGGGTTTGTCTTTGATCAAAGGTTTTTCTATTTTTCTAGTTAAAATAGAGTGTCTATACCTATCCAAAAATCGAATATGAGTAAATCACTATT